CCTAATATCCAAACTTCGGGACAGGATTTCACTCCAAAAAAAGAGTATTTTCTCCGCAGTAAGGAACTGATCAAGATGTGGTGTTCAGTCCACATTGGTACGGGATTCGCGATGCCATCTGTATGGTCTTGTGTTCTTTCCTCACATTGGGAGTGCTGCCCTGGAACGGCAAACCTCTAGATCTATCTCAGCACGTTGCTCACATTGCCTTGTCAAGGAAGCCGAGATCGATGTCGGATGATAGAAGCGAGGGCTGTGAGTGTAGTAAGGGAGAAGCAAACCCGGGCATCATAGTAGCACTTCTTCCTTTAGATCATGTCAAATTCCCTCGAACAACTTCTTTTATATCCGCCCTGATGCTTTAGATGCTGATCGGGATACTGATATTGAGGCTGTGGCTGCGGTTTCAGAGTCTGTATCGTCCACTTTTCACAAAAATGATCTATAGTGATTTCCACAAAAAAATGCAAAAGAAAGCCTGACTCTAACAAGTAAGCAAGCGCTACGCCCCTTTTTTTATGAGGTCCAATACGGACTGAGGGAATGGATGCGACAATGAATGAAGCCGATCCAGGTAGGGTAGCGCAGCATCTTTTCCAGCGCTATTAAGAAAGGAAAGGGGTACAAGGAGCTGTAGAAAGGGTACAGGGAACCATTGGGCGGTGTGGTATTCCGATTAGATGAGTTTGTCCGATGTCTATCGGAGCGAAGACAGACAGCCTCTGGGTTCGGTTCCTTCATAAAGGAAGATAGTGCGCTCTATAAAGAAAGGCAGGCGTGCAAAAAGCTAAAGCTTACCTTGCCCCGAGAGAGGCCATAGGATAGAGTAGAACCGACGATGCTGCTCCGGACCCGGAAAAATGACTCGTAATTATGGAAATGGTGACCCCGATAACGGCCGGTTGGCGGTGTCCGGTCCTTTCTACGACTACAACATTATAGAATGCCTAGTGCCCTTGGTACAGGTCCAGCGGTCATTCTTGCGGGAAGAGATCGAGTTGCCATGGAAGTGAGGGTACCAGACGACTTAATCCGAGGAAATGCCTATTCTATGAGAGTCCTCATTCTGAATGGAAAAGAGCAAGCTACCTTTACTTTAGCTTGAATGACGAAGTGAAAAGGAAAGCATACAATCTTCATTGACTCATGCATGGGGAAGGAACTACATTGCAACCTCTACTCCCTATACTAGTCCTTATTTATTGAGAACGCCCCTCCTTCTTCCTATGCTATGGATCATCCCCTGCTTGCTTTGGTCTTCGAATGCTAGGTTTACGAACAGGGGTTATTCCCATATGGATGTTACTTTTATTCCGCTAGTCTGTCCCGTAGTTCAAGCGTGAAGTCTTTCTTTTTTGCCTATGCCTTTTCCCTAAGCATGCATATCAGGCTGACATAGGTGTCAATTCAAGAAAATTGTGTAAGTAAAGAAAAAAGTGTTTTCTTTCGCTTAAAGCTGAATGAAGATCCTGTCGAAAGTTCATTTCTGAGTGCAAGAATTGAAGTTTCCCCGCGAAAGGCAAGGGTCTGATTCACTATCCCCATCCGGGTATTGTTGCCCATAGCAATCCTGTTCTCCCGCTCCGAGGGTGGATTTTTTCTTTCTTACTCTATATTCTGGATGTTCTATTTGTTGTCCCTGTTTTCTGTTATCCCCTGATGGAAGGTTCTTTGTATCATCTCTGAGTTTCCGGTGCTGTTCTATATTGTTTTATAGGCGATTTCTCCTAGTACGTACTCTTACCTTCTGCTCTTGATCAAGCGGGTTCCTGGTAGCATTCAATTCCATTATTGAAGGAATCTCTCTGTCAACAAAAACAATTCTTGGCTTGGTCACATTCATCAACCAGTTAACCCGGGCGGAAAGATCCTTATTCCACCTTTTTTGTTATAAGGTTAACAATCAATGGGTGCAGGAAGTCGAGTTATTTTATTGATGAATGAGAATCTAATGTCTTATTAAGAGGGCTTCCTACTCAAACTCTTGGCACAGCAGCTTCTCTCCTTGGCAGTCTTTCGCCCTCACTCACTTGATCAGCAGATGGTAAGCTTGAATGCGCGTACTTCACTCTCTCGTTCTGTCCTCCTATTCGAGCTAGTTCGGCTTTCCTATTTGCTTTGACCGGCATGCTGAGCCCTTCATAGCATAGGACCCACAATCCATTTATCCGAATCCCACCTACTAAAAAAATAAATCATTACATTCACAGACTCATAAAATCAATCGAGAGGGGGGGTGACCAACTTATGATTGAAGATAAGCACCGAAAGTCAGAGAAGTGAGGCGTTCGGAACCTATTCTAGTAGAGGAACCAACACCCAGAAAACCTGACCAAAAGATAGCTACGTTCCCGTCACTAACGTGACTTCGGAGTATGTGGCTGATCCGCTGAGAAAAGACGGGAAGGCAAACAGAAAGTACCACTTTTCTTAAGTTAAGATGAATCTATTGAAGAGTCAAGGTTTCCAATGGATGAGGCGAAGCATCGATCCCTAACAAGCGAGGTAAGCGCCCGGATACAAAGGAATCTTAGTCTATGTCTTGGTCACCCAGAAAAGTATTCAGAGATAGTTGAATTGAGGGACCTCTACTTTACGTACCTCTGTAGTCTTAAGAGAAAGTAATACACTCAGTCTCACCGTTGGAGGATCTAGGGCGTTAGCCCGAAGCCCATAGAGAGAGAGTCAAAAGCCTATAGCACTGCAGGAAGACCAAGGTCTCGATCGACAGATCTAGTGGTCAGTCACCGTCCATATTTGATTCTACGGCCAATGCTGCTAAATTCAAATAGCAATTAAACCATGTTCCTGGGGAAGCCCTAGCCTTGAAACAAGGGGCTTTACTAATATAGAAATGGAAATCAGATAAAGATGCCTAGTCTGCGCTGTTAGAATCCATTGGAGAAAGGCTTGCTCACTTCTTCATCTGTGAGATGATCGTATTATAAGAATTTAGAATAATGGGGTTGGACCTTGCTTCGATCCCCTCTTTAAGAGACTCCAGAAACTCGTTGACCCATAGATGTAATAGCCGAAATGAAACTCTTTTACGTCATAGGAACTAGTATAGAATTAGAAGAGAGGTCTTTCCTTTACGTCGTAAAGAGAAGCATGTGCCTTCCACCTATCCTTGCACGTATAGCAGGGCTTTAAAGAACGCATCGGGCAGCGAGCGGAAAAAGAAAGTCGATTGAATCTTGGTAATTGAGTGAAGAAGCTCTCAGCGAAACCCCTAAATCTCGGAAGTATTGAATCGGGATGGGATCCGATCTCTTTTGGTACACTCGAGTCATAAGGTGTGTACAGACAGACAGGCTTCCTTTCGAAAGGCTAGGCACCATTTGATCCAAAGCTCCTCATATGATGGGTATAGGCTAGTGGAAAGGAATGACCTCACGTCAAGCGAACGGCATCAAGGAATCTCCGTTTTCAACCTTTGTGGCATCGGTTACAGCTGGCAAAGCTAACCTCTATCCATAACAAGAAAGAAGAATCTCGATCTAATTGGAAATTTCCCATCACCTTTTTGACTTGTTGACTTGGCTGGTTCCTGTTTGTCAAAGTGGCTTCGTCCGCCCTTCCCCATAAGAAAGAGAAAACTACGATTAAAGCTGGAGTAGATAGATCGACCAGGCAAACTTCCCCTTCCTAGCTTGGACAGGATCAAGTCATTCGTAGTTCGCAAAGGATTCAATCCAGCCACAGGTTCCCCTACGGCTACCTTGTTGCGAGAGGAGGGTCAGCTATATACCTTTTATTTAAGAAGGGCCGCGTGGATTTTGCCACGTCCAGGTATCTATCCTCCTGTGCAATTCCTTAGCCCAGTAGCTTTTTTTCCCGTCACGTTCTAGGTGGTTAAAAATATTGAGTAATTCTTCGATCGTCATTGGACGGATATGTTTTTTCCCCTTTCCACCAGCGAAAATCTTCTCCCCCCGGATTAATGGATTATCCGGATTCCATGGATCGTTGGGGTAGAGGAGTTTCATTTTAGCTATAATGGATCGTGTTATTGTTAGGAGTTCCGGGTCTTCAGCCGGTGCTGGCGCCTGCGGCTGCTCCCCCGGATCCAGGTTCCGCGCCGAAGAGGAGACCTCCTGTTCCGGGTAGAGCCATCTTTCCACCCGGGATCCACTCAACGAGGATGAGGTGCCCGTCTTCGCCTCTGGAGCCCCCTGCGGGTGTTGCCCCTGGTTTTGGGCCGCTGATGACCCTTCTGTCGGAATGGGATTGGAGCTGACTTCGGGCGGCTCATTCGCCGCTGAAAACGACTCCAACAAAAGCTTTAAGGCCGAGTCAGAGTCACTTCCAACGCCAAAAAAAATAACCCCAGAAAGAGGAACACCGAAGCCCAGGGTAGACAAAGCCCAAAGGAAGACCCACTTAAGTATGGTTTTCATGAAAAAACCTGCCCCTAGAGAGTCAGTTTCAATTGTAGTTGCTTTTGCTGCTGCCTTTCCTGCAATCTATTACCTATCAACTTATCCTAGCCTAGATTGGCTTCCTAGCTATGAACTCATACTAGAAGGACTTAGCACTGTTATTATCCCTTGATCTATATGGATAGCTTCAAAACTGACTTGCTCTAGAGCTTTAGAACCAGCTATCCCAGATTTCAATATTGCTGCTTTTGCCCTTGCTTGAACTAGCTAACTTTATCCTCCAATGGAAAAAATCCCGCTTTATTACTATATGGTTATACTGCACTTTCTCCTGCTTCTAAAGAAAGAGAAGAGAACTGGGTAAAGTAATCGTATAGTATTCTATACCAGGGAGAAGCTAAAGTCCAAAACGATGCCTCTCCTTGTAAAGAAGAAAATCCCTAGATAGCTTTCACTGTCTTACTCGCTGGCAACTGCCACTGCAAGCAGAGGGGCTTCAGGGATTACCTCAGCTCAGTGGAAAGCGAAGGGTCAAATCCTGGTATGTCCTGGATGCCCCACCAGGCATAGAACTGGAGTTCTCTACCAGGGAATTCCAGGGAATCCTGGAGAAGGCGA